CAACCAGTCATCCATAGTATCAAATAAATCCTTTTCGTCTTTGGTAAATCTACCAAGGGCTATAGTCATAGTGATCCTCCTATTCAACTACTTCAACCATTTCCGAACACCTCATAGCATTTTCGGGACATACGAGAGTTCAATCATTTATGTATGATTCCTCGTCCACTTCCAATGGGTTTCGAAGAAAAAAATACTTTTTTTCTTTTCTATTGGGTCATAAACCGACCTAGATAAATCCACGAGCTCGATTATTCCTTCCTCTTCTTATTCTGAATAACTATCTGAATCCTGAATTGTCTTATGACTCATCAATCAGATGAATTTTTTGAAATAACTATTCAAGGAACAAATGATCCCCGCTCCCACCACCAGTAGCTCCTCCGATTTACACCCGTTCCATCAACTAATCTTATTTTTGGATCTTTTTTGTGATATTTAGAAAAGATTAATAAATATAATATCTTTATGGATTCTTCCAACTTCTATGTATAGTAAATTACTACAGTACCCTATATAATATCTAATTTATTCCTTTTTTGACTCTTTAATCTTTTTTAAGATTTTTTTTGTTGTTTTTTTTTTATATTTCCCCCTTTTCCTTCAGATAAATCGAAAACTCCGGAGTATGGTATATTTTTTAACGGGTCGAACCAAAAAAGCCGCTTTTTAGATTTTCTTATTTACTTTACCTTTAGTTGTCATAAAAAAAGGAAAATTCCCTATTTTTCCCTGCGACCAAATTAAATGAAATATGCTATACAGTATTAAAATAATTAAATACTATATCTATATATATAGGAGACTGGAAACGAAAATATCTTTCTCGTATCCGTTATCCATCACATTGGCGAAACAAAAATATCGGATGCATCAATATGTAAGGGTAGGGTACATGAAGCCACGATCTGATATATATATATATATATAATAGATAAACATCCTCTCTAGACTAGATATAAGCAACTGATCTTTCTTTGGAATCAAAGAAAGATATTAACAAATAGACGTCTCTTATTTTGTGACTCGGAATAAACGTTTCCTATCGACGAACAGAATAATAATTTATTCCTATGGAGGATCCAGGAACAAGAAGATTTAATCGGAAATATCGACAAATTCGTGTGGCGTAGTCTAAGGAAATAAAAACAATTCCGAGACTACTATTCTATCTCTATCGAATTTGAATATCAGAATAGCTGATATAGTCACGATTCAATGGGTCAGGTCCACTTACCTTTTCTTTTGTTTATTTCTTCTATTTACATTTAAGAAGTAGGAATATTTGGCGATTCATAATGGGAATTGAGTAGATAGAATATCTATGTCCTAGAACCAAAAATATTGAATAATGAAACCTGAGTAGAAGTATAGCCTGTAGTGGCATAGTCGTCCTCCCAATATCCAATAAGTGGGGTGACTTAACTTATCATTATAATGACTATAATATAACTCATTATAATAAAAACTATTATATTTATAATATGCTTATGTGGACTTTTTTTTATTACAAATATCAACAATCTCTCTATTATCCACTAAAGAATGAAGACTCAAACTGGAGTTTTGTGGAAAAAGCCCCTTATCGGATTTGAACCGATGACTTACGCCTTACCATGGCGTTACTCTACCGCTGAGTTAAAAGGGCCTATTTTATTCCATTCCGGAATGAACCAATGTGAAGACATATATATATATATGTATATGTACATATATTATATACATAGGTGCATGCAGTAGACTCATAGTGTCTCATTCGGGAATAATAATTTTGTTAGGCAGTCTATCCTAAAACCTAATTTTTTTTTATTTGCTTTTATTGACCCCTATCACAACGAGATTCGCTTGATTGATACACAATTTGACATAGGATCCAAGATATTTGATATGTGATCAAATCATGTAATGAAAAGATTCAACTCGTACCTGGAATCAAGCGCTAAAAAAAAACTTTGCTATCGTTTTTTTTTATTTCCTAGCTGTGAGATGGGCATATCTCATCTTAACAATGCGTGAATCGATGGGTGAAAGTCAAAAAAATGGAGTTTCACCTTTTTCTGTCGGACAAATCGCCGGGATCCTATACTTCATTAATGGATAAGTATTATAACATTATTTCTCTATATGAAATGAAGTAATGTTTATTTTATATATACTATATAGAATGTTTATCCATTATAATGATATGGATATATCATACATATTTTATTTCTATATATTCTAATAATATAATGAATGATATATATATACTATGACACATCATTAGAATATATAGAAATAAGAAATAGAATAGAGAAATTTTGAATGGTTCATGAACCACGAATGAAGAATAGAAAAATTCTATCGGAATCACGAAAGGTGGAAAACTTATTCAGATTTAGTCACACCATTATATTGACAATTACACAAAACTATTCATACTAAGAGCTAAGAGTACGATGGCGATCGGGCAGATATGCCCCTATCGTCTAGTGGTTCAGGACATCTCTCTTTCAAGGAGGCAGCGGGGATTCAACTTCCCCTGGGGGTAGTTGATCGTGTATTATCAATAAGTCTAGAATTGATTCTTCCTGGGTCGATGCCCGAGTGGTTAATGGGGACGGACTGTAAATTCGTTGGCAATATGTCTACGCTGGTTCAAATCCAGCTCGGCCCAAGAATTCGCCGATCCATCATGAGATTCTATAATGAATTTGTCCTTCGGAAACACCGGGGGAATAAAGAAAAGAAGAAATTTTATATCATATCCTATTTGTTCCCATATATTCTTTATTTCATGAATGATCTAGATTCATGATCAATAAATTCAATTTCAATAAAAAGAAATTAAATATAAATATAGGGAAAGGATTAAATTATAAATTAAACAATAAAAATATTTCTTTATTGAAAGATTTCTTATCAATCAATTTAACACTATTTGACAATAGGATGACTAGTAATCCGTGTTGTTTTCACTAAAGTCCATTTCCATGTGGATATAAATATATCATCCCTTTCTCTGTTACAATGTTACAATACAACGATTCTAAATAGAAATAGTTTTAATTTAATAAAATCATTAAGAATATGTATCTGTATCCTGTATACCTTTTATTTCTCTGGGATTGTAGTTCAATCGGTCAGAGCACCGCCCTGTCAAGGCGGAAGCTGCGGGTTCGAGCCCCGTCAGTCCCGACCTAGTATCTAATGACCCCCATCAATTCATCTCTTTATTTTCTGTCAAGGGGCGGGGAGTGGGATCTAATTCCCAGAGGGGGTCCTTATTTATTTTTTTCCGTTTCGAATTTCTTATTGAGAAAATACAATATGACAATTTCAATTATTGAAATTAGTACCAAGGAGGATAGAGATATGTGGATTGCTACAATTGTTGGTAGCATCCTATTTAGGATTCTGAGAGATACCTGTCTGGTTTTTTTCGATTGCTCCCAATCCGTGGAAGGAAATTGAATACCCATATATATATATATATATATATATTTTCACCAGAGCACATACACAAATTTTGATTCGTTTATTATACGATAGAAAATGAACTTAATTTTCACATAGTTACCTCGATAAAATACTTTTCCGATTAAAGCTACCCCCTTTCTAGCTCCGATTTTGTATAACCTAAATTACTAATTGGAAACAATCTATCTATTTATATAATTAAAACTGCACACTTTATTTTTGATATATGTGTTCCAGTACCAATCCAAAGAAAGAAAGAAAGCGGCATTTTTTTTAATAAAAGAAAGATCAAATAAAGAACCATCCCTCTTTTTAATAAGGGAATTAATAATCTTTTTTTATTCCCATTGAATTGAAGGGGAAGGTCCTATCAAAGAAAGAACAAACTAAAAAAAAATAAAAAAAGTAGTTAATTTGTCGAAATATTCGATCTTTTCTTCTTCTTTTTCCATTTCACTTCTACTATTTGGGTTTGTGACCAATGGAAGTGGAAGATGGGTTAGATGGATGATACCTCATTATATGATTATATAAGGAAGACGGTAGGTTATAGAGAATAACGAATGGATAAAGAATCAAAAATTGAATGGGATTCTTGATTGGATCAGGAATCCAATTTTTTTTTATTCTGTATGGATAAAAGATCTTCCTATGTTATACTATTCCATTCTCGACGATGAATAGATTTGATAGCTCAGATATTGTTATTCATGATATTGATTCGATTCAATATCATCGGGATGTATTCCTCCCATTAAATTTACAGGAGAAAGGTTTAGAATCTCTATGGGATTAGATCCCGAGTTATTATATTATGAAGTAAAAAAACGATGAAATTATGGAAGTAAATATTCTCGCATTTATTGCTACTGCACTGTTCATTCTAGTTCCTACTGCCTTTTTACTTATCATTTACGTAAAAACGGTCAGTCAAAATGATTAATTTGAATCAAGCTTGACTTCTTAGTTCTTATCAATAATGGAAGAAATGAAAGGGATTCAAACTCCACGTCTTAAATGAAATGAGCGGATTCAAATCAGCAGTATACGAGATCTGATAGTATGGTAGAAAGAAATATAGGAATCTTTCTACCACACTATCGATTATTATATAAAATGAGAAGGTTGGACTGTATAAAGATATATATATAGGTTTAATATAATATGGATCACTCCATAATATGTATATTGATATATGTACATATAACTCATCATATATGTGTAATATATATTAGCACCCCAATTCGAGTTCTTTGCTACATCCATGCTACATCCATTTGATTTGTACCGATTTCGATCAATACAATACGATATAATCGAATGCCCACTTTGACTCTTATGTCTTACGGTTCTAATTACTCGTTTTATTTTATTATATATTTATAGTTAATTTATTTCCAATATGGATCCCGGGATCCGCCGAAACAATCAAATCAACGGAAGAAGGTATGGTATGGGCGTAGAATAGATTATATAATATAAAAGAAATCTAGTCATCTTTTTTTTAGCATTCCAACAAGGAGTCATTTATTTAGCCATTGACAGGTGATTCAAGGAATTCCGTGGGAAATTCAATTCTTCATTTTTGTAAAAAGAGTAGTAGATACCACCTATTTATAACGCGTGAACCATGATATTAAGCGAGTCGATAAAACAGAAATAACATTTCTAGGAGTCTAAAAGGTAAATGCACAGTATGTGAATCGCCCCCCGCAATATTATGCGTAGTACTTCGTTGGACAAACGCTATATCGGTGTTTCCCTCGGTATAAAGTACGTATCTACATAATAACAGATAGACTTCCTCTTCGAACAGTAAAGCGGGAAACAAATAAAAAGGGGGTTGGTTGCTCCTCATTGCCATATATCATTCTGTTAAAGTTCATCTAAATAGAATATTTTTATTTTAGGACGAATTCGGTTGGAAAAAATTTTGATTTCATATCATGTGTATTCCTTTTACTTTCAAAATACAAACATCGGAATAATTGAAATATTTGTTTGATTGAAAGGTTATTCTTCATCTATTACATTACTTTACTGGATTCCAGTAGAATTTTTCTATGAAGATATTTTTCTTGAAAAACGCTTTGCAGAACGATCTATGAAACCATTAATACAGTTTGATTACTCAACTCAATTAAATTAGTAATGATCCTAGAGTCCACTTCTTCCCCATACTACGAGTGAAAGGGAAAATGTAAAGACTACCATTAAAGCAGCCCAAGCAAGACTTACTATATCCATGTGAATTCTGTCTCCTATCTCTATGAATATGAAGAAACTCTTCCATTATTGATCACTAATAATAATGTAATCAATGGCACAGAGTCAAAAAGGGATTTTGAACGAAGGCTATTGCTGAACCAACCCAATAACTCCACCCATAACAAGTTCGGATATGATTTGTGGGAGAATTTGGAAGCATTAAGTACAAGCAAGATAGACAGTTACTTTCTTGTAATTATCAAGGGAGGCCGATTAATGGAACATGCAGGAATAGTAAGACCTATTGGTTCTTTTGTTACCCTTCATAATAAAACAGCATAACAATATACAATCAAGATAAATCACTATCTATCACATATCTCTATTTACCGTTTGATCTAATCCTTACGGCCTCCCGAGTGTTGTTGTGAAATACTTGGGAGACCCTCTATTATATTAATAATCTATTTTGCTTAGGTGTTACCGAAAATAAAGAAGTTTTATTTTTCAACCCCAACCCTTAGTCTTTTTTTTTTCTATATTCTATAAAAGAAAGCAATTATTCATCCAATATTGCTTGAATGTATGTCTGAGCACTCATAAATTCTCGCGAGTCTGTATACAAAGCATCTTCCACCCTTTCCACAACTACCAATTCCCCGCTCAACCGTTTAATTCAAGAATCAGTCATTAGACATTAGTACTGGAAGTTTTGATAGTCTAGCCCTTCCTATACTAAATACTAAAATTCTCCCTGGAATCCCAAGCGCAAGGATTGACAGTCTTTTAGCCTCCAGCTTCTTAAAATCAAAATAAAGCAAGTTTCGGAAGTTCGAGTCCTTTTCCTCTGCTTATGCTAGGCAAGGATTCGGCGACTTCTATTATATCAGCAAGCAAAGGGATTTCGAGTTTTTTCTTGATCAGACGACACCCAGATTTGAACTGGGGAAAAAGGATTTGCAGTCCCCCGCCTTACCACTCGGCCATGCCGCCAAAACGATAAAAATAGATGGAAATATTCCTGGTGGGTTATTACTTAATAAATACTTAATCCCCCCTTTTTTTATTTATTGATTTGCATCTGGAATACCATTTTCCTTATTCCTTTCCTAATAAACTGAAACTAAAAAAATCCTTCCTTTTTTGTTTTGATTGGAGCCGGACCCTTCTATTAATTGTATAGTATCTCAAATATCAAAATACACAACGCCGAAAAATTTCCCTCTTTTTTTGAAAGAAAATATTTGGATTTTGAGTCACACAATCAAAAATTCAGCGCAAATGAAATTGGACCCATTAACTATTGACTGTTAAGTTCTTGGATCTCGTATTGTGTTTCCTTAATGGCATAAGAAAATGCAATTGATACACAACTAATCAGTATCAATAATTTTCAATAATAAATCCTTTTCAATTTCAAGTATAACTATAACAACATTTATGTGTAATTTTGTGTATATGTAAACCCCAGAACAGAAATTGTTACACAGATATACCCAATCCAGGATCTTATTTATATATGATATGCCATAGGAACTTAATTAAAGTAATTAGCGTGCTTCAATATTTCATTGAAGATATTGAATATCAAACCCTTTTGCGTTGCGCACTTCAATCGTATTCCACGAATTCAACCAGCAGATGGGTAAAAATGCCTCTTTTTTTTTGCGAATAATTTTTTTTTGAACAAGGAATCCACTAAAAAAGTTAAGTGCTAAAAAAAGGGAAACTCTATAGGGTTCCTTTCTGTCTTTATATCATTCAGAGAGAACAGATCAAATCCTGAATTCATTTACTTTTCTGGTACCCAATCAGCAGATCCTAATATCATAG